GTGGGAGTTCTGGTATAAGAACTAGTAAAAATGGCAGTGATTTCAATATAAGAAGAAGATCTAATGATTTCGGTAGAAATAAAAAATACAGACATTTATGGGTTCAATGCGAAAATTGTTATGGATTAAATTATAAAAAATTTTTTAGGTCAAAAATGAATATTTGTGAACAGTGTAGATATCATTTGAAAATGAGCAGTTCAGATAGAATCGAACTTTCGATTGATCCGGGGACTTGGGATCCTATGGATGAAGATATGGTCTCTATGGACCCCATTGAATTTCATTCAGAGGGGGAACCCTATAGAGATCGTATCGATTCTTATCAAAGAAAGACAGGTTTAACTGAAGCTGTTCAAACAGGCATAGGTCAACTAAATAGTATTCCCATAGCAATTGGAGTTATGGATTTTAAGTTCATGGGAGGTAGTATGGGATCCGTAGTAGGCGAGAAAATCACCCGTTTGATCGAGTATGCTACTAATCGATCTTTACCTGTCATTATTGTGTGTGCTTCTGGAGGAGCGCGCATGCAAGAAGGAAGTTTGAGTTTGATGCAAATGGCTAAAATATCTTCCGCTTCATATAATTATCAATCAAATAAAAAATTATTCTATGTATCAATCCTTACATCTCCTACAACCGGTGGAGTAACAGCCAGTTTTGGTATGTTGGGAGATGTCATTGTTTCTGAACCTAATGCCTACGTTGCATTTGCGGGTAAAAGAGTAATTGAACAAACATTGAATAAGACAATACCCGATGGTTCACAAGCGGCTGAGTATTTATTCCATAAAGGCTTATTTGACCCAATTGTACCACGTAATCCTTTAAAAGGTGTTCTGAGTGAGTTATTTCAGCTCCACAGTTTCTTTCCCTTGAATCAAAATTCAAAAAATTAATAAAGTATAGCACTAAATTCAGTTATTTGTAGCGAACAAGTATTTAGTTCATCGTAATCAAAAAAAAACTAAAAAGAATGGTGTTTTCTTTGATGACATAAGTTCTACTTGTAATAAGAGTTAGAAGTTTCGGGTAATTACTTTTTTTTTTTCCTCCAGATCTATTTTTTTATCCTACCTCTATTCATGATTAGTAATCACGAACCTTCTATCAACAGGATAAAAAAGTGAATTTTTCCCTCCGAGGAATTAGGGAAAATAAAAAAAAAATTATCTGGCCTTCTTACGTATTAATATAGACAATAAAAAAAAATATCGAAATCAAAATAAAAAGAAATAAATATAAAATAGAGAATAGAAGTTATTTCTATATCTATCGATAACCCCCGTTTTTTATTTTACTATGAATCCCCGTTTGTTGGATGGATCGAATTAGTTAGAGTCGCAAACTCCTAATAAAATCTTTATAAACTCCTTATTAGATTAGAAAGATAGAAAGAAATAAGGATGGGAGAAGAATATTAAAATATATTAATAAAGCGAATTATCATACATATTCGTGTAGAAAGATGAATAGGTACACTTATTTTATTTAGTTCTACATTCCTTGCACTTATTAACTACTTATTATATTAACTACTTATTAACTACTTATAAATATTATAATTAAATATTAATAATTTATTAATATTTAATTATAATATAATTTTTATATATAATATAAATATAATTATTAAATTATATTATAAATATAATACAGTTTATGATATATACTTAGGATAGATATACTTAGGATAGATATACTTAGGATAGATATACTTATCATATCATAAGATATCTTTCTCTTTCTAATAGATAGAAATATTAAATCGAGGCACCCATTCTATGACAGATCTCAACTTACCCTCTATTTTTGTGCCTTTAGTGGGCCTAGTATTTCCGGCAATTGCAATGGCTTCTTTATCTCTTCATGTCCAAAAAAATAAGATTGTCTAGATCCGATGGGACCAAATCTCATCAATTTATTTCAACACTGGATCATAATACAGATATTTATTTAGTGTAATATGGTACGATATGTGACTCTTTACGAACACAAATGAAAGAACTGTTATGCATGCGGATGCATGATATCCGCATAAATGCATGTATATGCAGGTATAGCTGGTTAAATTAAAAATGGATCGGCGAATATTTTATTTAAATGGAAAGTCAATGTATCTAACAAATTACTTCTAACGGTTTACATCAGAATAGTGCTAGTTAATGAAAGTTACTTCGGGATCAAGAAAGTAAAATTCATTTGGGTTATTCTCTCAATTCCAATCGAATGCAACTGGATCTAGTAGAGTATGAATTGGCGATCAGAACATATATGGATAGAACTTATAATGGGGTCTCGAAAAACAAGTAATTTTTTCTGGGCCTGTATCCTTTTTTTAGGTTCACTAGGATTCTTAGTGGTTGGAACTTCCAGTTATCTTGGTAGGAATCTGATATCCGTATTTCCATCTCAGCAAATTATTTTTTTTCCACAAGGGATAGTGATGTCTTTCTATGGGATCGCAGGTCTATTCATTAGCTCCTATTTGTGGTGCACAATTTCATGGAATGTAGGTAGTGGTTATGACCGATTCGATAGAAAAGAAGGAATAGTGTGTATTTTTCGTTGGGGATTTCCTGGAATAAATCGTCGCATCTTCCTTCGCTTACTTATGAGAGATATCCAATCCATCAGAATGGAGGTTAAAGAGGGTCTTTATCCTCGTCGTGTCCTTTATATGGAAATCAGAGGCCAAGGAGCCATTCCCTTGACTCGTACTGATGAGTATTTTACTCCACGAGAAATTGAACAAAAAGCTGCCGAATTGGCCTATTTCTTGCGGGTACCAATTGAAGTATTTTGAAATGAACTGAAGAAAAAATTGAAAAAAAAAAACTTGCTAATTTCCTTTTTAATACAACCGTCGACTCTATCTGATATTTCTCTGAAGTACGAGTTCTATAAAAAGGTATTGAACCCATGGATCTATTTCCTATTTTTGTCTAATAATTTAGATCTCGGATCTATAAGGAAAGGAATATAGAAATAGAATAAGGGTCCTTTTAGGATAAAAATGAAAAAAAAAAAGAAAGCCTGGGTCTCCCTCCCATATATTTCATCCATAATATTTTTGCCCTGGTGGGTCTCTCTCTCATTTAATAAATGTCTGGAACCTTGGGTTACTAATTGGTGGAATACCGGGAAATCCGAAACTTTTTTGAATGATATTCAAGAGAAAAACGTTCTAGAAAGATTCATAGAATTGGAAGAACTATTCCTCTTGGATGAAATGATAAAGGAGTACCCGGAGACGCATATACAAAAACTTCGTACAGGAATACACAAGGAAACGATACAATTGGTCAAAACACACAATGAATATCATCTCCATATCATTTTGGATTTCTCGACAAATATAATTTGTTTCGCTATTCTAAGTGGTTATTTTATTCTGGGTAATGAAGAACTTGTCATTCTTAATTCTTGGATTCAGGAATTCCTCTATAACTTAAGTGACACAATAAAAGCTTTTTTGATTCTTTTAGTTACTGATTTATGGATCGGATTTCATTCGACCCATGGTTGGGAACTAATGATTGGTTCGGTCTACAACGATTTTGGATTGGTTCATAACGATCAAATTATATCTAGTCTTGTTTCCACTTTTCCAGTTATTCTAGATACAATTGTGAAATATTGGATCTTCTATTATTTAAATCGTGTATCTCCTTCACTTGTAGTCATTTATCATTCAATGAATGAATGAAGAACTCATTTGATCTCCTGATATCAATCAAATCAGAATCTTTCTTCGTATATAAAGAAAACATTTTCAATCTTACTTAATTCTTTATACTTCTAGTTCTTCAAGGTATTCGTCCTATATTCCAGTACAATTATCCCAGTACAATGACAGACTCGTGTATAGGGAACTATACTAGCTACCTATCTAATTTATTGTAGAAATTCCGGGATCAATGATTGGACATGCAAAATAGAAATACTTTTTCTTGGGTAAAGGAACAGATGACTCAATCGATTTCTATATCGATCATGATATATGTAATAACTCGGGCATCTATTTCAAATGCATATCCCATTTTTGCGCAGCAGGGTTATGAAAACCCACGAGAAGCAACTGGACGAATTGTATGTGCCAATTGCCATTTAGCTAATAAGCCCGTGGATATTGAAGTTCCGCAAGCCGTGCTTCCTGATACTGTATTTGAAGCAGTTGTTCAAATCCCTTATGATATGCAACTGAAACAAGTTCTTGCTAATGGTAAAAAGGGGGCTTTGAATGTAGGGGCTGTTCTTATTTTACCCGAGGGATTCGAATTAGCCCCCCCCGATCGTATTTCTCCCGAGGTGAGAGAAAAGATGGGAAATCTGTCTTTTCAGAGTTATCGTCCCAATAAAAGAAATATTCTTGTGATAGGTCCTGTTCCCGGTCAGAAATATAGTGAAATCGCCTTTCCCATTCTTTCCCCCGACCCTGCTACGAGGAAAGACGTTCACTTCTTAAAATATCCCATATATGTAGGTGGGAACAGAGGAAGGGGTCAGATTTATCCTGATGGGAGCAAGAGTAACAATACAGTCTATAATGCTACATCAGCAGGTATAGTAAGCAGAATAGTACGTAAAGAAAAAGGAGGATATGAAATAACCATAGTTGATGCATCGGATGGACATCAAGTGGTTGATATTATACCTCCAGGACCAGAACTTCTTGTTTCAGAGGGTGAATCCATCAAGCTTGATCAACCATTAACAAGCAATCCCAATGTAGGAGGGTTTGGTCAGGGAGATGCAGAAATAGTGCTTCAAGATCCATTACGTGTCCAAGGCCTTTTGTTCTTCTTGGCATCTGTTATTTTGGCACAAGTTTTTTTGGTTCTTAAAAAGAAACAGTTTGAAAAGGTTCAATTGTATGAAATGAATTTCTAGGTCCAGAAATTCCTTAACATCAAGTTGGTAAAAAGCAACAAATTATTGTCGATCGATACTTATGTATGATCAAAAAATTCTGTAAACCTTTTTGTTTATACTGT